TTTACTGCAAAGTAAGAAACTGTTTTTTTCACTCATATAACTATCTGGTTTAGTTCATCAACCCGAATGATGAATAAAAAATAAAAAGGTATATTCAACCCATGAAATTTCCTTCCTATAAAGAAAAGACATAGAGGAAATTTTATGTCTTAACGAATCACACGTAGAGATATTGATAACACACATAGAGTTAATGGTATTTCATAACTAATTGATTGAGCAGCAGCCCGTAAACCACCTAAAAAGGAATATTTATTATTTGATCCATAACCTGACATAAGAAGGCCCACGGGAGCAATACTTGAAATGGCAATCCATAAAAAAACACCAATACTTAAATCGGCTAGAACAAGGCGATATCCAAAAGGAATTACTAAAGAACTTAGTAGAATTGATGTGACTGCTATGGATGGTCCGATACTGAATAAACGAGTATCTCCTCTTGATGGAAGAAGATTCTCTTTGAAAAGTAATTTTGTACCATCTGCTAAAGCTTGAAGAATTCCCAAAGGCCCGGCGTATTCAGGGCCAATACGTTGTTGTATCCCCGCAGATATTTCTCTTTCTAACCAAACAATTACTAGTACACCGATTGTGATTCCTAATACAGGAGTAAAAATAGGGACAAGCATCCATATGATCTCATATACCTCTTTTAAGGATTCCAATCTAAAAAAAGAATTGATAGCTTGTACTTCTGTTGTATCTATTATCATTTTAACGATCAACTTCTCCCATAATGATATCTATGCTACCTAGTATTGTCATAATATCAGCCAATTTCATTCTTTTAACTAATTGAGGAAGGATTTGCAAATTGATAAAACCCGGTGGTCGGATTTTCCATCTCCAAGGAAAAACACCCTTATCTCCTATCAGAAAAATTCCTAATTCTCCTTTTGGGGCTTCGACTCTCACATAAAGTTCTTGTTTTGACAATTCAAAAGTAGGAGAAGGTTTTTTACTGATAAATCGATAGTCAAAATCATTCCATTCGGGATCCCATACTTTATCAAAGCGCCGGATTTCTAAATTCTCATAGGGCCCCCCCGGAATTCCTTCTAAAGCCTGTTGAATAATTTTTATTGATTCTGTCATTTCACCGATTCGTACTAAATAACGAGCTAATGAATCCCCTTCCTTTTGCCATTGAACTCCCCAATCAAATTCATCGTAAGACTCATAATGATCAACCTTTCGAAGATCCCATTGTATTCCGGAAGCTCGTAGCATTGGTCCCGATAAACCCCAATTAATTGCCTCCTCTCCGCCAATAATGCCTACTCCCTCAACTCGCTCTAAAAAAACAGGATTCCGTGTAATAAGTCTTTGATATTCAGTAACTCTTGTTAAAAAATAATCACAAAAATCCAAACATTTATCTACCCAGCCATAAGGTAAATCAGCAGCGACTCCTCCAATACGAAAATAATTATGCATCATTCGCATACCGGTAGCAGCTTCGAATAGGTCATATATCAATTCTCTTTCTCGAAAAATATAGAAGAAGGGGGTCTGTGCGCCAATATCTGCCATAAAAGGGCCAAGCCATAACAAATGCGAAGCTATACGACTTAACTCTAACATAATGACTCTGATATAGCTGGCCCTTTTAGGCACTTGAATATTGCCTAACTGCTCTGGTGCATTTACAGTTATTGCTTCAGTGAACATAGTAGCTAAATAATCCCAACGTGTTACATAAGGTAAATATTGTATAATTGTTCGGTTTTCCGCAATTTTTTCCATTCCTCTATGTAAATAACCCAATATCGGTTCACAGTCAATAACATCTTCACCATCTAGAGTAACAATGAGTCGAAGAACACCGTGCATTGATGGGTGCTGAGGGCCCATATTGACTATCATAAGGTCATTTCGTGTAGCTGGTGCAGTCATAGGTTTTTTCCCGATTCATTCTTCCATGAATTGCTGAAAGCGAAAAGAGGTTCATCAAAATTTAAGCGAAAATTCAAAACGACTCTTCAAATTAATAAATTAATGATTTTTTGTTTCTCGAATCTCCAACTGTCCGATTAATTCTTTATAACGTACTCTATTTTTTTTTGACAAATAGGCGAGCAGCCGTTGACGTTTTCCTAGAATTTTACGCAGACCTCTCTGAGATAAATAGTCTTTTTTGTGCAATTCCAAATGTGAAGTAAGTCTCCGTATCCTATTGGTGAAACTCACTACTTGAAATTCAACAGACCCCTTGTTGTCTTCGTTTTCCTCTTTCAAAATAATTGCACTGAATGGATTTTTTATCATAAAAAAAGCTCCTTCTACCCTTTAATTTACATATAAAATATATTATTTGATCAGTAATAATAATATTAGTCATTTTAATGTAGTAATTAGTATACCCAAGAATTTTAATTTTAGTTAGACAGGGATAAAAAAGTAGATGGTACGTTTTTACACTTACAACGTCAAATAATTTAGACCGAAAATTCGGAATATTCCATATATTCGTTTATTTTATAGATTTTATACAAACAAATTGATACGTCATTGACTTAGTTATAAATAAAAAAGATCTAATATTAGACTGGGACGTAAGACAGGGCATATGTGCATCTGTTTGCTTTTCTATATGGTACAGAATATATAGTAAAAATGTACCATCAAACAATTTTTAATTGTGGATATATTCTTAACAAACTAAAACGGCTTCCATTATTGGTATTAAACCAATATCTATTCATACAAGCTAAGTCTTCTAATCGATAATTAGGCCAAAGAAATAACTTTAATTTAATTAATTCATTTTTATCTCTATCAAGATGCTTTTTTTGATCCAAAAAAGGATTCCTGTTTTTTATGTTCTTTTTGTTACAAAATACTCGATTTTTATCCACACTATTTATATTCTTTGAGTTGAAAGAAATTAAAATTCTCAATTCTCTACGACGTCTAGATGATAAAATCTTTTCAGGAACGATAAAATCATAATGTTTTTTGTCTCTCTTTCGAATTATTATTTGATATCTTGGGATAGATTCATCCAATTTATTTTTATTGATATATCTTTGTTCTCGATATCTTTGAGGAGTTTGGTACTTACTTTTATGAACCAACGATATACCTACGGTTTGATATATAATAAAGTATCCGTCGTTTTTTACAGACAAACGAATGGGATCGATAAAAAATATCCCCTTTTTATTCAATTCCATAGGAGTCAATTTTTTTCGAATCACCATTATATCCAGATTTATTTCTTTCCTTTGAATAGACGATATAGTAGTATCTCTTGGATTTATCAGTCCAAGCAAGTAACAATATATCTTGATATTATTGATCATTCTTTCAGTTAAATTCGGAATTAAACCATCATCTATTATCCATTGAAAAAGCAAATAGTGTTTCCGTAAGAAAATTATTTCTGGTCTCATCTTATTTCGGATCTTATATTGTTTTTTCATTTTATCTTGGTTTTGTGAATATGATCCAAGGCCTCTTCGGCCCGCGGGTTCTTTTTCTTCTTGATTTCGATTCATTAATTCAGAATATCTTTTTTCATTCGATGGTCTAAAAAAATGGAATTTTTTCTTTTCATTGATGTTTTTCTTTTTATTTAAATTTAAAAGAAGTAATTTGCTTGGTATAATCCATGGTTTTAGTTTGTATACATTATAAAGTGGCACAAATTCTGGGAAGAACGGAAGTTTCATATTTGTCGATATTGGGTTTAGGATTTCTTCATTCATTTCCATCCAATCAAAAAAGAGTTTCTTGTCATTGATTGGATTTATTTCTAAATCTTGATGAATCATCAGATAAAAAATATCGTTTTTATCCATTTTCTCAATTTTTTGGTAATTCTTACTTCCAAGCTTAGTATTTATATTACTGCTATAATCCATTTTGGTCCAGGCCTCAATATCTATTTTTTGTCTTAGAAAAAAATTTAGAATTGTCCAATCAAAATATTTTCTATCTGGATTTTTTTGCATATACATAATATCGCCCTTTTCTAGATAATGATTGATAGGAATTTCCTCCAGGCTTTCAAATAAATTTTGTTTAGAATTGTTGTAATTAAAAGTAATTTTTGGGTTGTTATTTAATTCTGATGGTGATCCATAAATAATATATGAGGACTTCTTAATTTCAGAATTAATAGATTTATATGATAAAAGATTATATATATAGTATTTTGGAAAATTATCTTTTTGGTTTGGTAATGGATATACTTTAAAATCCTTTTGTTTTTTGTGATAAAGTAATTGATCTTTTTCATACGAATTCCATTTTGTTAAATCTTTATTTTGGGTAATACCACCTTCATTTATTGTAGTTCGCCATTTTTGTGGTATTAATTCAAACCATCTAATCTGAGATAAATTGTATTGATAATGACCTCTTAACCAGTTTTTCCATTGATTCGTTTCAGAACTTGAAGTATGTCTTAATTCGGAATGAAATATTCCTTGTGTTACAAAATAATTTTTTATTGCAGTCTTAAGAAAAACGGGAGTTCCGTGATACTCAAAAATAGATCTTAACTTATACAAATTAATAACTTGGGTTTGTGATAATTTGTAAAATACATATGCTTGTGATAAAGAGGATAAGTCAAAAAAAAGATGTGAATTCCTCTTACTATTCTTAATATTGTAAAGTTCACTTTTTAGAGTCGAAATAAAGTTAATTTCTTTTTTGTTTTTTTTTTTTTTTATTTCTTGGTTTGTTTTATTATTGTAAATGTATTTATCAAAACAAAAATTTATTGATTCAAGAACTAGTTGTGTAGGAATTCTGGCAATATGAATGATACATAGAAAGATATCTATGTATATTCTTTTAATGAAAATTTTTATAAACAAATCTAATTTATAGATTAATCGATTTCTTCTTTTTTTTATTTTTAATATTTTCCAAAAAATTTTTGGTGATTTTTCTTTTCCATTATAACTATAACTTGTTTTGTTAGGACTACTTCTTTTCTTGGCGTTGCTGTTTTTTTCTTTTGTAAGACTCTTTGTTTTCTTTCT